CAATCATAAATAAAATTTCGTTAGAAAATTTCATAGAGACAATGGAAATTAATAAGATTCATAGTCTCCTTCTTCCTGATACTGATTACCAAGAGTTTGAACAGAAAATAGACCGATTTGATAAAAAAACCTTTTCAACGGAAAATCGTCATTTATTTACTTTAATCAGTAAATTTGATAGAGAATCGGGATCGAGTTTAAATTGGAAAGACCTCTCTTTATTTTCAGAAAAAGAACAAGGAAGGATTGGTTCAGAAAAAAGAGCCAAATTTTACAAATTTTTATTGAATACAATTCTAACTAGCCCTAATGGTCAAAAAACAAAACAAAAATTTGTAATAAAAGAAATCAGTAAAAAAGTCCCTAGATGGTCATACAAACTTATTACCGAATTGGAATTCCTGTCGGGCGCAGCTCATGAAGGCCTACCATTGGATTATCATATATGAATATTTTAGTAAATAATAAAAGATTTAGTAACTTAATATTAATAAAAGAATTGCTACAAAAAAGAAATACAAGAAAAGATAAGAAGAGATGCGCCCACCACCTATAGATTTGATACCTTCACCTACAAAGAAACTCAAAACACCAACTCCACTAGTAATTCCATCTATTACTCGTCTATCAAAAAAAGAAGTTAACTTGGCCAATTCTCTTATTCCCCCAATAAGGAATCTTGCATAAAAAGCATCTATGTAACCACAATTATATGACCAATCATAAATACCATTTATTATTTTGTCCAAAAGAATTCTTTTAGGACCTGTTTTAACAAAAGAGTTAATTAAGTCCCAATTTTGTAAAGATGAATAAACAGGTTTATATAAAAAGAAGGCTATAAATATTCCAAAAAAAGCTATACTAACTGAAAAAAGAGCATCTTTCAAAAATTCATACCAATCTATAGAATTATTCAAATTTTGATGTAAAAGGTTTATAGACGGAGTTAACCATTTTGATAATATATCCAAATACACTCCTTCGTGATTGAAAGGAATTCCTAGGGATCCCACGAACAACGTAAATAGAACCAATACAAGTATAGGAAATAACATAGTATTATCCGATTCATAAGGATACGAAAAAAACTTCTTATTTCCAAAACTGGTAATAGTAATAAAAGGTTGTGTGATGTTTCTTGAATTCTGATCAACTCGATACGTTTTTTTTGAAAAAAAAGAAAAAATCTCATGATTTTTCATTGTTAATAACGTTAATAAACTAAAATTTTTGTAGATTCTTTTTGAATCTTCTTTACCCCATAGAGATATTGAATAGAAGGGGGTATTCTTTTTGCCACTATAATTTTGAAAATGAACGTTTAAATGTCCTTCAAAGGTAAGTAAATAGATTCGAAACATATAAAATGCGGTTAATCCCGCTGTAAACCAAGCTATTATTGCGAAAATGGGTGAATACAACCAAGTATCATTAAGAATTTCATCTTTGGACCAAAAACAAGCAAGAGGCGGAATACCACAAAGAGAAAGTGTACCTAATAAAAAAGCAGTTTTGGTAATTGGGACATGCTTTGTTAAACCCCCCATAAAAACCATATTCTGACTTTTATTTGGAGAATATCCAACAAGAGTTTCCATTGAATGAATAACGGATCCAGATCCTAAAAATAATAATGCTTTCGAATAAGCATGAGTAATCAAATGAAATAAAGCACTTCGATAAGACCCCATACCTAGAGATAACATCATATAACCCAATTGAGACATTGTGGAATAGGCTAAACCTCTCTTAATGTCTTTTTGAGCAAGGGCAAAAGTTGCTCCGAATAATATTGTTATTACTCCTACCAAAGAGATGAAATTCATTATATGAGGGATGACTATGAAAAGAGGAATAAGCCGAGCTACAAGAAAAATGCCCGCAGCTACCATAGTAGCAGCATGTATAAGAGCCGAAATAGGAGTAGGTCCCTCCATGGCATCCGGTAACCATACATGAAGGGGAAATTGTGCAGATTTAGCAACCGCACCGGCAAATAGTAGAACGGCACAGAAAGTAACAAATAAAAAATTGACTTCATTATGATTATTAGAAATCAAGTTATTGAATATTTTGAATAAATCTCGAAATTCGAAACTCCCTGTTATCCAATAAAAACCTAAAATTCCTAATAATAAACCAAAATCCCCAACACGATTAGTTACAAATGCCTTTTGGCAAGCATTTGCAGCAACAGGCCGTGTGAACCAAAACCCTATTAATAGATATGAACACATTCCTACCAATTCCCAAAAAATATAAATTTGTATCAAATTATAACTAGTAACTAATCCTAACATAGAAGTACTGAAAAAACTCATATAAGCAAAAAATCTCAAATATCCTTGATCATAAGACATATAATTATCACTATAAATAAGAACCATAATTCCAATAGTAGTAATCAATATTGACATAATAGAAGTAAGCGGGTCAATCAAGTAACCGAATTCTAAAGAAAAATCATTATTGATGATCCAAGACCATACATATTGATAGATAGAACTGCCATTTATTTGCTGAATAGAAAGATTGATCGAAAAAAGCATGACTATACTTAACAAAAAAACACTTTGAAAAGCCCACATACGGCGAAGACTTTTTGTTGCCGACGGAAAAAGAAGAAGTCCCGCTCCTATTAACATAGGAACTGGAAGTGGAAGGAAAGGAATTATCCACGCATATTGATATGTCTGTTCCATAAAAAAGTTTTTTCTTAATTTATTGTTTCCGATTTACCGGATCCTACCCCCTTCAATTTCAAAACAAAAGGGGTCAATAAAAAAATCAAGAGATGTACTAACTTAAAGATATTTTTCGAATTATATTATTATATTTATATTTATTATATATAATATATATTATCTGGGTCTTTCCAAATATATAATATATTATCTGGGTCTTTCCAAAATACTTTAAATATTAAAATAAAGAAGTTACAATTGGGCAAATGATATGACCAACTTGCTCATAAAAAGATAATTTAGTTATTAACTAAGATTTTTCTTAAAATAACGAAATTTAATTATTATTAGATATTAGATGACTTTATATTCATAAAGTAAGGATAAAAATTATACTAAAAAGATTACTTGATTATGATATGAATCATAGGATTAACTAAGGTAAAAATTTTGTACTAATCTCGCTTTTTAGTCAGTTTGTTTCAAACCATTAACTAGTTTCATTATTTTTTTTTTTTACGTTTCAATAAAAAATACATTTATAGGAAAAGCTATAATATCTAACATTTTATATAAGATTTATTTTTATATTTATCAAAAGGGGTAAAATAAAATCAAATTTAATAAAAAAATCACTAATATTTTTTTTAACAAAACGCGTATCTTTTAACAAAACGTGTATCTTTTAACAAATTAATTACTTTAATTACTAGTTTGATTCGAATTTAAAAATGGATTTTGGAAGTATTCTTTACTCAAGTTTGACCAATTAATAGAAAATTAAAGTTTTCATTAGGCAATGGGTTTTTAAAGGGTTCTTAATTCCTTGGGTGTATTTTATTCTGTATAAATATAAATGAAAGAAATGTAGAAAAAAAAATTAAATTATATTTTTCTAGTAAGATTTTGTACGATTTTTGCATATTATCTAGAGAATAACTCGATAATGAATAGATTCGTTTTGACCAATAGATGTCTTTCACATCCAACTATAACAATGAGTAACCTCTTAATTTTTAAATGGCAGTTCCAAAAAAACGCACTTCTATATCAAAAAAGCGTATTCGTAAAAATATTTGGAAAGGTAAGGGATATTGGGCAGCCTTAAAAGCTTTGTCATTAGGGAAATCTCTTTCTACCGGAAACTCAAAAGGTTTTTTTGTTCGACAAAAAAATAAGTCATAAAATAAAACATTGGAATAATCTGAATAGAAAAATAGGCCCATTTCATTCTTAATAGGAGATTAACAAACCTATTGTTTGTGGCTAATCAATATGAACTAGAACTCGCTTCGCCGTTAGGATATGTATAATAAGAATTCTTCGGTTTAGGGGTTAGTAAATTATAAAAAGCTTTTGAAAACTAAAGACAAGATACAAAACTTGAGCCTTTTTAGTATATTTTCTTGTTTTGGGGGTGGGGAGTCCTTTTTCCCCATCAACTTTGGGGGTGGGGAGTCCTTTTTCCCCATCAACCTATTTGTCACAATTACAATAATCGAAGTTTTTCTATATAGAAAAAGGGGTACTCTTTTTTGTTCATTGGTAAAATATTTTTTTTAGTTCTATCAATAACTAGAGGGTTAAACTTTCTAGTTTCAAGAGTTCGATTCTATTGAATTTTAGAAGAGCATAAACTACACCAAAGCACTAAGGTAAATAAAACCCATACCCCAGAATAATGAACCTTCGAATTTGTATTTGAACAAAGTTTTCTTCATCATTTTAATCTTTACTAAAAAAATTTCATTTAGTTGACTCCTTAAATCTCGACGATTGACTACGAATAGGCTATTATGAATTCGAACAAGCCGCTATGGTGAAATCGGTAGACACGCTGCTCTTAGGAAGCAGTGCGAGAGCATCTCGGTTCGAGTCCGAGTGGCGGCAGACCATCTTCGAAAAGAGATACAATAGATTATAAATTATAGAATGAATTCAATTCCTGATTTATATTTCAGGATTCCTCTTAAAATTTTTATGATATTTTCAACTTTAGAGCATATATTAACTCATATTTCCTTTTCGATCGTTTCCATTGTAATTACAATTCATTTGATAACTTTATTAATCGATGAAATCATAAAACTAAACGATTCGTCAGAAAAGGGAATGATAGCTATTTTTTTATGTATAACCGTATTATTAGTCACTCGTTGGATTTATTCGGGGCATTTCCCACTAAGTGATTTATATGAATCATTAATCTTTCTTTCGTGGAGTTTATCAGTTATTCATATAGTTCCATATTTCAAAAAAAATAAAAGCCATTTAAGCACAATAACTGCGTCAAGTGTTATTTTTACCCAAGGC